ACACAAAGAAACGAAGAAAATGGATTATCATATGTATCTTTCATGTAGATGTAGATAGATGAATAAGTCCATTTATTTAGTTCTACATTCCTTGGACTTTTTCCTTATTCTATATACTCACTTAGATCTTTAATTAAAAATTGTCAAATTGAATTAATTAATAATAACTACAATTACTAATTATAATTAGTATAAATATAACATATGATATTAAAAAAAAATAAGAACAGGTACAAATAATAAACCGAGGTACCCCATTTTATGACAACTTTCAACTTTCCCTCTATTTTTGTGCCTTTAGTAGGCCTAGTATTTCCAGCAATTGCAATGGCTTCTTTATTTCTTCATGTTCAAAAAAACAAGATTGTTTAGATCTGAGGGGACCCAATCTCATTCGTTTTTTTTTTTTTTTGAAAATTAGATTTGTAGCATAACATAGATATTTATTTCGGAAAATAAAATATGCTAGAACATGTGATTTCTGCCGAACATAAAGCAAAAAGCTCTTATGCCTGCAGAAAATGATCTATAGGTAACTGAATTTTAGTCAATTTCAAATAGATAAGGATCGACGGGTGCCTAAAATGTAAAGTGGGTCGATCTATATGTATATCGATATGTATATTGGGATTATACGAGGGGTATGTTATTATTTTAGATCTAAACAAATTTGATGAATTACCCCTAAAAGTTCCCATTAAACTAGTGCTAGTTCACACCAAACTAGTACTAGTTAATGAAAGTGCATTTGGAAACAAAAAAAGTAAAGCCAAAACCATTTGGGGTATTCTCTCAATTTCAATAAAATGCAATCGAATGAAGTATGAGTTGTCGATCAGAACATATATGGATAGAACTTATAACGGGGTCTAGAAAACTAAGTAATTTTTGCTGGGCCCTTATCGTTTTTTTAGGTTCATTGGGATTCTTGTTGGTTGGAACTTCCAGTTTTCTTGGTAGGAATTTGATATCTTTTGTCCCGTCTCAGCAAATCGTTTTTTTTCCACAGGGGATCGTGATGTCTTTCTACGGGATCGCGGGTCTCTTTATTAGTTCCTATTTGTGGTGCACAATTTCCTGGAATGTAGGTAGTGGTTATGATCGATTTGATAGAAAGGAAGGAATAGTGCGTATTTTTCGTTGGGGATTTCCCGGAAAAAATCGTCGTATATCCCTCCGATTCCTTATAAAAGATATTCAATCCGTTCGAATAGAAGTTAAAGAGGGTATTTATGCTCGTCCTGTCCTTTATATGGATATCAGAGGCCGGGGGGCTGTTCCGTTGACTCGTACTGATGAGAATTTGACTCCACGGGAAATTGAACAAAAAGCCGCGGAATTGGCCTATTTCTTGCGCGTACCAATTGAAGTATTTTGATTTTGAGAAAAGGAACTGGGCTGAAGAACGAATGCTTTCTCAGCAGGAGGAAAAAACGCAAAAATCATATTTTTTCTATAACTCATATTTTTTCTATAACCAAGTGATACTTTAGATTGAGATAAACAGATGCAGATAAACGATATCTTGTAAATTCTTTTTTTTTTTTTTTCAATCGGCCTTTTATCCTTAATGGGTTTTCTTAATAACTGGCCTTTTTCTGTCTTGTTTTGCCGCCCATTTTTTTGACCATTACAATAAATTTCTCTCAGTTATTCTATTCTTGACTATGACGAATCGTTTAAACTTTTTTGAAATATTGGATATTTTGATAGAATAAGGGGTTCTTTCATCTCAAAATCTTAATAATATTCATTCCTTAAAGTACTTCTTTCGGCCATTCATCGAAAGGAGACTGTTGTTTATAATTTGATGAATTGAGATGTTTGACAACACTATTTTTTATTATTTCTTAAGTCGAATTCGAAGTGGAGTCTTGGTCTATTTCTAGTTCTAGATTCAAAACAAAATCACAAATCAAACAGATTCATAGGTTTGATGCCTTGTCGACAACTCATGTTTGAAAGAAAGATTCGATCATATAAAGTCGACAAATGGAGTGGAAAATTAACAGGCGAAAAATGGCAAAAAAGAAAGCATTCACTCCTCTTTTGTATCTTGCATCTATAGTATTTCTGCCCTGGTGGATTTCTCTCTCATTTACTAAAAGTATGGAGTCTTGGGTTATTAATTGGGCGCATATAGGCCAATCCGAAATTTTTTTGAATGATATTCAAGAAAAAACTATTCTAGAAAAGTTCATAGAATTAGATGAAACCTTATTCTTGGAAGAAATGATCAAGGAATACTCGGAGACATGTTTACAAAGGTTTCTTATAGGAATTCACAAAGAAACGATCCAATTAATCAAGATATACAACGAGGATCATATCCATATAATTTTACACTTCTCGACAAATATAATCTGTTTTGTTATTCTAAGCGGTTATTTTTTTTTAGGTAATGAAGAACTTGTTATTCTTAACTCTTGGGCTCAGGAATTTCTATATAACTTAAGTGATACAGTAAAAGCCTTTTTGATTCTTTTATTAACCGATTTATGTATCGGATTTCATTCACCCCACGGCTGGGAACTAATGATTGGTTCTGTGTACAAAGATTTTGGATTTGGTCATAATGATCAAATTATATCTGGTCTTGTTTCCACTTTTCCGGTTATTCTCGATACTGTTTTTAAATATTGGATTTTTCGTTATTTAAATCGTGTATCTCCATCACTTGTAGTTATTTATCATTCAATGAATGATTGATAAATGATCCACCAATATTAATATTAATCCAATTAGAACGTTTCTTACTTTGTAGCTCTACATAAGTATTAAAAAAATGCTATCCGGGGGGTTTTCATACTATTTTTATACTTTTTATACTATAGTATTTCAGTAAAATGATTCCAATTAAGTAGCAAAATCATGGATAGGAGACTATACTAGCGACCTACCGAATTTATTGTAGAAATTTTCAGACCAATGATTAGACCATGCAAACTAGAAATACTTTTTCTTGGATAAGGGAACATATTACTCGATCTATTTCCGTATCGCTCGTGGTATATATCATAACTCGGGCACCTGTTTCAAGTGCATATCCCATTTTTGCACAGCAGGGTTATGAAAATCCACGAGAAGCGACTGGGCGTATTGTATGTGCCAATTGTCATTTAGCCAACAAACCCGTGGATATTGAGGTTCCACAAGCAGTACTTCCTGATACTGTATTTGAAGCAGTTGTTCGAATTCCTTATGATAAGCAAGTGAAACAGGTCCTTGCTAATGGTAAGAAGGGGGGTTTGAATGTGGGGGCTGTTCTTATTTTACCGGAGGGGTTTGAATTAGCCCCTTCCAGTCGTATTTCTCCCGAGATGAAAGAAAAGATAGGAAATTTGTCTTTTCAGAGCTACCGCCCTAATAAAAAAAATATTCTTGTAATAGGGCCTGTCCCCGGCCAGAAATATAGTGAAATCACCTTTCCTATCCTTTCCCCCGACCCCGCTATTAAGAAAGATGTTCACTTCTTAAAATATCCTATATATGTAGGAGGGAATAGGGGAAGGGGTCAGATTTATCCCGACGGAAGCAAGAGTAACAATACAGTTTATAATGCTACAGGAGCGGGCATAGTAAGCAAAATCATACGAAAAGAAAAAGGGGGGTATGAAATAATCATAACAGATCCGTTGGATGGACGTCAAGTGGTTGATATTATCCCTCCAGGACCAGAAATTCTTGTTTCGGAGGGTGAATCCATCAAATTTGATCAACCATTAACGAGTAACCCTAATGTGGGTGGATTTGGTCAGGGAGATGCCGAAATAGTACTTCAAGACCCATTACGTGTCCAAGGCCTTTTTGTCTTCTTGGCATCTGTTATTTTGGCACAAATATTTTTAGTTCTTAAAAAGAAACAGTTCGAAAAGGTTCAATTGGCCGAAATGAATTTCTAAACTCGCAGATTTATCGACATCGGGTTCGTAAAAAAAACAAAATTTTTGTTGTCAATTCTGTATGATCAAAAGAAATCAATTCCGAAAAACCTTTTATTTACTTGCTCTTTTTATACGAACTTCGGGGACTACCTTGTAGCGCACTCTTAATCATAACGCACTCTTAGTTATAGATAGGTAGATTTTTCTTTGAAGAAGACTATTTTACTTTATGGCTTTACCGCCTTTTCTTTGTTCAAATTGAATTGACAGGGTCGTGTTACTATTGCCGGATTTCAATGCTATAAAATTTGGATGGAGATTAGCATAAATAAGCGGACAATCGAACCAACTAGAAGTGCGGGGAACACAAAATTCTAGGGGGCATTATTTGTTTTGTCTTCGTTTTGTCTTCCTAGTCTTCGACATAAGAAAAGAAATTTTCTAAACCCCCTTTCTTGTATTGAAAGAGGAATTTCTTTGTCAAAAACCCCTAGTCTTTTTTTTTGTTTTCCAGATGTATCGGAACTTTACTTTAATTTTCGATTTATTACGTACAAAAAAATATATAAAATTATATGAAAAAAAAAAATAAAACTTAGTCAATGAACTTTCCACTGAGATACTAAAATCTAAAAAATATAGGGATAATAAAGGGTAAGAAAGAGTATAGAAAGTGTTTGTGCGAGATATAATCGACAGAAATATAATTTGCAAAAATATAGAATATCTATTTCTATTCTAATTATTATAATCCAGGAAATTGAGTGATTCCCTCTTTGTTTTAACTTGGAAAGTACCTAATAGATACTATCAGATACTATCAAGATCAAGGAAGGAGTGTTCTGAATCAACCAATGAAGTTCTTTTTTCAAAAGCATCAAGAGAATGGAGTTTTTTAAACCAGCAGAAAAGGAAATCCACTTTCTCATTTAGACAAAAAAAGACTCTGATTCTTAAGAACCCAACGGGCCCTTTCCCCTCGAATCAAACAAACTAAAGAAGGGAATCCCGTTGAGTTCCTACGCTTTCATATCTACAACTCCATTCATCCGATTACTACAGGGATGAACCTAATCCGGAATATGAACCATAAAAGAAAATGCCTACTAAACCGAT